CCGCCTGATCAATAAAAAATTAGAAATCCCTTTGCTTGCTTGATTTTTAAACGCTGGAGGTTTAAAAAAATGGAGGTTAAAAAAAAAGATTGTCAATCCTTGCGCCTGTAGTTCCAGGGAGTATTTTAGGAAGGGCTAGGTTATCAAGACTTCCAGTACTAATGTACTGTCTAATGACCTAATGATGGATTTTTGAATTATATAGTTGAGTGGGAAATTGTTAGTTGTGGAAGATTCCTTGTATACAGACTCGCGATAATTTATGAGTGCTCAGACATTCAATCAATATTGGCTTGTCTGATGGCTTTTTTGTTGAAAAAGAAAAACTTCGTTATTTTCGGTAACACCCGGGCAAGAATGTAATAGAAGGTCCCCCGAGTGTCTTTGTGAAATACTCGGGAAGACGCAAGGATTAGATCAAACAGTAGGTAGAGGTATGTGATAGATAGTGATCTATCTTGATTGTATATTGTTATGCTTTTTTATTATTTATTATGAGGGGTAACAAAAGAAACGATAGGTCTTACTATTCCTACAAGTTCCATTAATATAATAGAATTTTCGTGATAATTACAAGAAAGTAGCTGTGTATCTTGCTTGTACTTAATGTTTCTAAATAATCATATATGAACTTGTTATGGGTGGGGTTACTGGATTGGTTTATCATCAGCCTTCGTTCAGAATTTCCTTTTGACTCTGTGCCATTGATTGCATTATTATTAGTAATCAATAATGGAAGAGTTTCTTCATATTCATAGAGATCATATTCATAGAGATAGGGGACATAATTCACATGGATATAGTAAGTCTTGCTTGGGCTGCTTTAATGGTAGTCTTTACATTTTCCCTTTCACTCGTAGTATGGGGAAGAAGTGGACTCTAGGGTCATTACTAATTTAATTGAGTTGAATAATCAAACTGTATCAATTCGTTCTGCAAAGCGTTTTTAAAGAAAAATATCTTCATTTCAAATCAAAATTATACTGGAATCCTAATCCAGTCCAGTAATGTAATAGATGAAGAATAACCTTTCAATCAAACAAATATTTCAATGATTCCCATGCTCGTATTTTTTTTTTTTTTGAAAGTAAAGGGAATACGCGTGATATGAAATTTTTTACAACCAAACCCGTCCGTGCTAAATAAAATATTTTGAAAAACTAGTTTTTAACAGAATTATATATGGATATTAATTACAATGAGGAGCAACCAATCCCTTTTTTATTTGTTTCTCGCCTTACTGGTCAAAGAGAAAGTCTATCTGTTATTATGTAGATACGTACTTTATACCATACAGAGAGAAACGTCGATATAGTGTTTGTCCAAGGAAGCACTACACATAATAAGATCTTGCGTTGGGTGATTCGCATATTATATTGATTGTGCTGGGTTTAGACTCCTAGAAATATTATTTATTATAGACTCACTTAATATCATTATCACGGTTTACGCGTTAAAAATAGGTGGTATCTACTACTTACATTACATTACAAATATGAATATGTAAGAATTCCTTGAATCATCTGTCAACCGCTAAATCAATTAATCCTTGTCGGAATACTAAAAAAAAGAAAAATGATGACTAGGGTTCTTTTATATATATATAATCTATTCTATGCCCATACCATATATTCATATTCTTACATTGATTTGATTGTTTCGACGGATCCCACCATATTGGAGATAAATTAACTAATCAAATAATAAAACTACCGTAAGACATAAGAGTCAAAGTGGGCATTCGGTTATATCATATTGATCAAAATTGGTACAAATCAAATGGATGTAGCAAAGAACTCGAATTGGGTTTTATTTATATTATTTCTATATATTACGGGGTGATCCGTATCGTATTAAGGCTATAATATCTTTATAATAATAATATACAGCCCAACTTTCAAATTTTATATTTATATAATAATTAATAATCGATAGTGTGGTAGAAAGAAATATAGGAACCTTTCTACCATACTATCAGATCTCAGCTGATTTTAATCCGCTCATTTCATTTAAGACGCCGAATTTGAATCCCTTTCATTTCTTCCATTCCATTATTGAATTGATAAGAACTAAGAAATCAAGTTTGATTTAAATTAATCATTTTGACTGACCGTTTTTACGTAAATAATAAGTAAAAAAGCAGTAGGAACTAGAATGAACAGTGCAGTAGCAATAAATGCGAGAATATTTACTTCCATAATTTCATCGTTTTTTACTTCATAATAACTCGGGATCTAATCCCATAGAACATAGAGATTCTAAATCTTTCTCCTGTAAATTCAATGGGAGGAATACATCCCGATGATATTGAATCGGATCAATATTCAATATCATGAATAACAATATATGAGCTATCAAATCTATTCATCGTTGAGAATGGAATAGTATAACATAGGAAGATCTTTTATCCATACGGAATAAAACATAATCATAATAAAAAAATGGAATTCCTGATCAAGAATCCCGTTGAATTTACCATTATTCATTCTTTCTATAACCTACCGTCTTCTTTATATATCTGACCCATCTTCTACTTCTATTGGTCACAAACCCCATCAATAGTAGAAGTTTAATGGAAAAAAGAAGAAGAAATAATATTTCGAAAACTCAAATTCACTTTTTTGAGTTGGTTCTTTCTTCGATAAAGACCTTCCCCCTCAATTCAATGGGAATAAAAAAAGATTATTAATTCCCTCACTAAGAAAAGAAACGGGGGTGGATTGGATCCTTTATTTGATTTGTTTGATCTTTCTTTTCTTATTATTAATATTAATAGAAAATTGGATTGGTAATGGGACTAGAAATATAAAAAAAGAAAGCGTGCAGTTTGAATGATATAAATTGATTGTTCAAGTTATATAAAATCGGAGTTCGAAGAGGGGGGTAGCTTTAAAAAGTATTTTATCGAGGTAATTATGTTAAAGTGAAAATTCACTTCATTTTATTTTGCAATAAACGAATGAAAATTTGTGTATGTGCTCTGGTGAAAACATATGGGTATTCAACCCCCGTCCGCGGATCGGGAGCAATCAAAACATTAGACAAGTACGGGATCTGTTGGAATCGTGCTACCAACAATTGTAACAATCCACATATGTCTATCCCCCACCAATCGGTCGGTATTAATTGAAGTAATTGAAATTGCCGTATTTTCTCAATTCAATAAAATTCGAAACGAAAAAAAAAAAAGAAATAAGGACCCCCTTCGTCCCGCCACATAACAAAAAAGCAAGAGATGAGTTGATGGAATCAAGAGATTAATTGAGGGAATCATCGGATACTAGGTCGGGACTGACGGGGCTCGAACCCGCAGCTTCCGCCTTGACAGGGCGGTGCTCTGACCGATTGAACTACAATCCCAGAGAAATAAGGTATACAGCATACATATTCTTAATGATTTGATTAAAACGATTTCGTATTGTAACAGAGAAAAAAACGGAGAAAGGGGTGATATATTAATACCCGCATGGATATGGGTTTTAGTGAGAACGATACGGATTACTAGTAATCCTATTGTCAAATCGTGTTAAATTAAATCGATTGAATTGATAAGAAATCTTTCAATGAAAAAAAAATCTTTTTTCTTTTTTCACCCTTTCTCTATATTATATTTAGGGATCATGATATGAATCTAGATCATTAAAAAAATTAAGAATATACGGGAACAAAAACAAAAAGAATATAACAATGTATTCTTTTCTTTATCCCCCAAGCGTTTCCTTTCCGGAGGAAAAATTTCTTATCTCATGATGGATCGGCGAATTCTTGGGCCGAGCTGGATTTGAACCAGCGTAGACATATTGCCAACGAATTTACAGTCCGTCCCCATTAACCACTCGGGCATCGACCCAGGAAGAATCAATTCTAGACTTATTGATTTGATAATACACGATCAACCTCCTTTCGTAGTACCCTACCCCCAGGGGAAGTCGAATCCCCGCTGCCTCCTTGAAAGAGAGATGTCCTAAACCACTAGACGATGGGGGCATATCTGCCCAATCGACATCATACTATACTCATAGTATGAATAGTTTTTTGTAATTGTCAATATAATGGAATGGTGTGACTAAATCTGAATAAGTTTTCCACCTTTCATGAACCGTTCAAAAATTTTATATTCTATTTATCATATCTTCATTAGAATATGATACACCCATATCATTTCGATATTTATCAATCATTCTATAATATTTCTATATATATATAGAATATAGAAAAGAAACATTACTTCTCTATATGAAAATGAAATTAATTAATGTTCTAAATGTGTTATAATGAAGTAGAAGTATAAGGATCCCCAACGATTTGTCCGAAAGAAAAGGGTGAAACTACACTCTTCAACTTTCACCCATCAATTTGCATATTGTTAAGATGAGATATGCCTATATCACAGCTAAGAAATTACGAAATGATAGAAAGTTTTTTTTATAAGCCAGGTACGAGTTGAATCTTTTCATTACATGATTTGTATCAAATATCTTGATCTATGTCAAATTGTGTAGCAATCAAGCGAATCCCGTTGTGATATGAGTCAATAAAATAAAGAAAAAAAAAAAGAAATTAGGTTTTAGCCCAGACTTCCTAAAAAAATGATTATTCCCGAATTAAACACTATGAGTCTATTATAATGTAATGCACCTATGTATATAATAGATGTATATGTCTTCACGTTGGCTCATTCAGGAATAAAATAGGCCCCTTTAACTCAGCGGTAGAGTAACGCCATGGTAAGGCGTAAGTCATCGGTTCAAATCCGATAAGGGGCTTTTTGCACAAAACACCAGTCTGAGTCTTTATTTACATTTATTATATTAGTGGATAATAGAGATTTTGTTGATATTTGGAATAAAAAAAGTAATCATCCGCATATTTTATTCTAATTAATTACTATGATTTATTTTTAGATTCTATCTATAATGAGTTATGATATAGTCATTATAAAGTTGAACGTTTGTTCATTATAATGATAAGTCACCCCGCTTATTGTGAGGACGACTATG